AGACAGATTGATAGAAAAAATCATGACTATACTTAACAATAAAACACTCTGAAAAGCCCACATACGACGAAGACTCTTTGTTGCCGTCGGGAAAAGAAGAAGTCCTAGCCCTATTAACATAGGAACTGGAAGTGGAAGAAAAGGTATTATCCACGCATATTGATATGTCTGTTCCATAAAAAAAATTTTTATTCTTAATTAATTGTTTCCGATTCACCGGATCTTGCCTATTTCGAAAAAAGTTAATAAAAAATCAAGATATGCACTAACTTATTGAATCATTTTATATTAGTATTTATTCTGAGTCTTTTTAAAATCGTTCAAAAAAAAAAAAAAAAAAAAAAGAAGTTATAATTGGTCAACTTATATGCCCAAGTGACATATAAAAACGAATACTGATAATAGTAAAATAACAATAGAGCAAGGATCTAAATTTAAGCTAAAAAGAGTACTTTATCCTGATATGAATTATATGATTAACTAAGAGCATCGGTCTAATGAAAAAAAACCTTGATTTTAGTTAGTTTATTCCAACTCATTAACTAATTCATTATGGGATTGCTTTTCAATCAAAACAATTTATTAGTAAAGTTATTAGTAAAGTTTAGAAGATTATAGATCTAAAATGAACTTTTTTGATCGATAAAGAATAAAAAATGACTGAGATATTTTTTATGAAACCACGTATCCTTTAACAGATTTATTAATAGTCTCGTTCAAATTTTCAAATTGAAGGTTTATTGTTTTCTCAAGTTTGACTAAAAAAAGACTCAATTTTTCAGTCAAAAGTTTATAATCCTTTGAGGGATTTTATTCTATGTAAATAAAGTATAGAATGAGTAAAATAAGGGTCTTTTAGGTTCTTTATTGATTTTATTAAGTTTGATTTAGTAGATTATAAAGAGATAACTTTGAGAGATAAACAACGAGAACTAAAAGTTCCAAACCAAAATGTTTGGATTTACTAATAGCGTATGGAATCAAAATTTTGTTATTTTGAGTCATTTTTTATAAAATTTTCACCGATCTTTGACATATCTAAATCTAAATTTCTTTTTTATGAAAAGAATCTTATTTAGACAAAAAATAGATATAGATAATGAATAAGAAAAAAGAATTCGTTTTGAACAATAGATGTCTTTCACATCCAACTATAACAACGAGTAACTTTTAAATGGCAGTTCCAAAAAAACGTACTTCGATATCAAAAAAGCGTATTCGTAAAAATATTTGGAAAAGGAAAGGATATGGGGCGTCGTTAAAAGCTTTGTCATTAGGGAAATCTCTTTCTACCGGTAATTCAAAAAGTTTTTTTGTACGACAAACAAATAAGTCCTAAAATATAAGTCCTAAAATATCGGAATAATCAGAATGGATTTTACTAAAAAAAAAAAAAAAAAAAAAAAAGTCTCAGTAATTTGTTAATATCAAAGTTAATCTAAAATGAACAATTGGCAGTCCCTATTCTAATCAATATGAAATAGACCCTTCATTTTAGAAAAGAATTCTTCTGTTTTCGGAAAAAAGAAGAATCAAGAAAAAAATACAAAATTTTTTCTTTCTTTTTAGTATATTTTCACTCAAATTTTGGTGGTGGGGAGTCTTCTTTTCCCCATCGACCTTTACAATTACAAGAATGAAAAATTTTTCTGTTTTTCGGGAAGGCCAGATATAAGATTTTTAGTTCAAATTAATGACGTGTTGAAACTAATTCATTCCGTGTTAAAAATTTTTGAATAACTTTCTGACTTCTTAATTTATTTATTACTTAATTTATATTTATTTATTTCTTAATTTATTTATTATATGTTAATTTATTTACGATATGGATATGTAATGAGTTTTCTATATATCGATATCTCCAATTTTCAGTCCAATCAAAAAAAGAACTTAATTTGTGCACTATTTTGTACAAAAAATGTGTCAATTTGGAGTAATCTAAAATAGACATATTTTCAATTCATTGAAAATTTTTTTTTTTTCAATTTATGAAATTAGATAAACCATAAAGAATGACAAAAAAAGTCAATAAAATTAAATAAAATGAAACTAATGAACCTTCAAATTGACTTTTGAACTCATTTTTTTATCATTTACTAATTGAATCTTTACTAAAAAAACTGATTTGGTTGAATTGACTTGTTCAATCTCGATCTCGACGATTGAATATAAATAGGCTATTATGAGTTCGAGCAAGCCGCTATGGTGAAATCGGTAGACACGCTGCTCTTAGGAAGCAGTGCTAGAGCATCTCGGTTCGAGTCCGAGTGGCGGCATGCCATCTTCTAAAAGATATCCAATAGATCCTATAATAAAAAAAAATTCCCATTTCTTTTTCTTAATTAATATAGGGGATCCCCCCCGCCCTTTTTCATTTTTATGATATTTTCAACTTTAGAGCATCTATTAACTCATATTTCTTTTTCTATTGTTTCAATTGTAATTACACTTCATTTGATAACCTTATTGGGCAATGAAATAATAAAACCATATGATTCAT